TGCGTAATTATTGTATAGTTAATCCTGTTTATGCTCATAGAATGGGCAGCAGGATTTTTAGTATTAATACAACGGGAGAGCATGTAACAGTAAAGGGGAAGGTGCATTCTATGATAGAAAATTGGGAGGGAAAGTTATTTTTAAAGCCGGTTTTTAGTAGTGAGAGTATGTGTAATTCCTGTTTTTGGGGTTTGGCAGGGATGAGAGCATACGTTGTGTGGTAGATAAAAGCCATACAATTAAAGCTATTAAATTTACGGGGGGAAAGGGGGGTTTGTCAATAGATTGCTATTGGTAATTTCACGTGTACGTGTGTGCGTACGTGCGTACGTGTACGTGTACGTGTACGTGTACGTGTACGTGTACGTGTGTGCGTACGTGCGTACGTGTACGTGTACGTGTACGTGTGTGCGTACGTGTACGTGTGTGCGTACGTGTACGTGTGTGCGTACGTGTACGTGTGTGCGTACGTGTACGTGTGTGCGTACGTGCGTACGTGCGTACGTGCGTACGTGTACGTGTGTGCACGTGTGTGTACGTACGTGTACGTGTACGTACGTGTACGTGTACGTACGTGTACGTGTACGTACGTGCGTACGTGTACGTGTGTGCACGTGTGTGTACGTGTGTGTACGTGTGTGTATAAGAAATTAATCTATGTCCTTCAAGCATTAAAAGAAATCACAACTGAAATAACTTCGTGCGAAGCAAGAATATTTGATTTATAAGTCCAGCTACAATTGAATTGAATGAGACCATGCCTTGACGGCTTAGCTGAGTCACAGCATCCCTAAAATTAAAAAGATACCAGAGGCATGAAACCTCAGTTATGTGTGAGCATGGGCTGATTAGTCATTAATCCATCGAGATGTCTTATTTAAGAGGAACGAGTGGGCGATTTTAAGTGTTATGGCCCTGAAGTAAGAACCAGATGTCTTTTAAAGTACATTAAATAGAAACCCCCACATTTCATGGGCCCGGAGCGAGAAGAGGGATACCTGTCTGTCGGGTTGCTGGTTTCACGGAGGATGGTAGATTAAGAGATAAACTAGTGGAAAGTGATAGTCATATTGACTAGGACTGATTTGACTTGGATGGTGTATGTCAAATTACGAATCGTTAAAGGACTTGAATACTCGTGTTGTATTACAGTTATGCACGATGAATAACTTTAATGGTTTGGGTAAAATCTTCGTTTAAATTACCTGCTTATTATGCGTGGGGAAAATATTTTAATGTTGATTATACATAATATGGTCTATGTGGTGTTATACATATATAGTACTAATACATAACCTTATGGGGACATGCATAAATGCACGATGTACATAGATATATTGTGCACCCTATAGAAAGGTGGGTCAGGAAATAGTTTAATAAAGAATTTCAGCTTTGGGTGCTGATGGTGGGGTTGTTACTTCTTTCCTGAAGGAGTCTTAGGAAGGGGTTATTCTTCATTTTTGGTTTACAAGACCAATGTAATGTTTATACTACTAGGACTCTTCATTTGAGTAGTTTGTTTTCTATAATGCTGGTCAGAGGTATGATAATTAGTAAAATAGAGAAGTAGGAGATAGATGCTAGTTGACCAATAGTAATGAATGGGTGTTCAACTGGTTGGCCTCCAATTCATGTAAGGATAAGTAGGTTGGCGACTAGGATTCAGAATAAGCATTGGCTGAAAGGGCGGAATAGCATGCTTCGTTGCTTTGATGTATGAAGAAAGGGAATAATAGCCAGGATTAAGATGGAGAAGATAAGGGCTAAGACCCCTCCAAGTTTATTGGGGATTGAGCGTAGGATAGCATAAGCAAATAGGAAATATCACTCTGGCTTAATGTGGGGAGGGGTGTTTAAGGGGTTTGCTGGAGTATAGTTGTCTGGGTCTCCTAAGAGGTCTGGGGAAAATAGGACTAGGATTAGTAGAGTTATTAGTATTAATAGGAGGCCTAGGATGTCTTTAATTGTGTAGTAAGGGTGGAATGGAATTTTGTCTGAGTTTGAGTCAATGCCTGATGGGTTATTTGATCCTGTTTCATGCAGGAATAGTAGGTGGACTAGTACTAGGGCTGTGATGATGAATGGTAGGATAAAGTGGAAGGCAAAGAATCGTGTTAAGGTTGCTTTATCTACTGAGAAACCCCCTCAAATTCACTCAACTAGTGTTGTGCCAATGTAAGGGATTGCTGATAATAAATTGGTGATGACAGTAGCCCCTCAGAAGGATATTTGTCCTCATGGGAGGACGTACCCTATGAAGGCGGTAGCTATTACTGTAAATAGTAAGAGAATTCCGATATTTCAGGTCTCTATGAATATATAGGATCCGTAATACAATCCTCGGCCCACGTGAAGGTATAAGCAGATAAAGAATATTGAGGCTCCGTTGGCGTGGAGGTAGCGAATTAGTCATCCGTAATTAACATCTCGGCAGATATGGGCTACTGATGAAAATGCTGTAGTTGTGTCAGCAGTGTAATGCATTGCTAGAAATAGTCCTGTAAGGATTTGGATAATTAAGCAGATTCCTAGTAGTGAGCCGAAGTTTCATCATGCTGAGATGTTAGATGGAGTGGGAAGGTCAATGAATGAGTGGTTAATAATTTTAAGAAGTGGGTGAGATTTTCGAATGTTTGTCATTAGTTCTTGTAGTTGAATTACAACGATGGTTTTTCATATCATAGGTCATGGTTAGACTCCATGTGGGAATTATGACTTTAAATATTGTATTTTTACTAAGTGTGTTGTTTGTAATAGGGTTTATTGGTTTATCCGTTAAACCTTCACCAGTGTATGGGGGATTGGCATTGATTGTTAGCGGGGGTGTGGGATGTGGTATTATCTTAAGTTTTGGGGGTTCATTTTTAGGGTTGATAGTATTTTTAGTTTATTTGGGAGGTATGATGGTTGTATTTGGCTATACTGCTGCTATAGCTACCGAGGAATACCCTGAGACATGGGGATCTAGCGTTATTATTTGAGGTTCTTTATTGTTAGGTTTATTAATGGAGTTGATGTTATTTTATTGATGAGTGAACTATGACCAAATTGAAGTTGTAGTTGAGTTTAATAATATGGGTGAATGGGTGATTTATGATGATGAAGGAGGAGTTGGGTTTCTTCGAGAAGATTCTATTGGTGTAGCGGCTATTTATAGCTATAATTGCTGACTAATGGTTGTAGCTGGGTGGTCGTTATTTGTGGGTATTTTCATTGCTATTGAGATTACTCGAGGAAATAGAATGTGAATAGTAGGGCTATGGTTATGGAGATTAGGAAAGACAAAGAGTATAGTTTAATTATTCCTGTTTGATTAGATGTGATAGTTGATGCGATTGTTTGGCTGTGGGAGAGGCTTTTTGGAGCTGATTTTTCCAATCAGATTAAGTCAATTATGGAGGACGCAAGGTTTTGGTTAATTAACAGGTTTTTATGTGGAAGTGATCGGTGGACGGTTGTAGGGAAGTAACCTAGTATATTGGAAAAATTTGATACGTTAGAAGAAAAGTTAACTTTTAGGTTGAGTGTTAGTGAGTTTAATTCTATTGCGATTAGGAAACCTAGAATTGTCACTGTTAGTGCAGATGTTTTTAGGTATAAGGGTATGGTTATTTGTGGTACATCGAGGGGGTGGATGCTGTTTGAGATGAGGAATCCTGCGAAGATGCTGCCTACTGCGAGGCGTTTAATAGAGTTAATTAGTATAGGGTTATTTTCATTTATATTATGGGGAAGAGGAAATCGGGGTTGGTTAAGTAGGGCATAGAAAATAATTCGTGTACTATATACGGCAGTCAGTGAGGTGGCTACAAAGGTTAGTAATAGGGCTCAAGCATTTGCATATGATAAGCTTGCAGATTCAATGATTAAGTCTTTGGAGTAGAATCCAGTTAGGAATGGTATGCCCGTGAGTGCTAAGCTTCCGATAATAAGTGAGGAAGCAGTAAAGGGTATGGGTTTGTATAGTCCCCCTATTTTTCGAATGTCTTGCTCGTCATTTAAATTATGAATAATAGACCCTGAGCACATAAATAATATAGCTTTGAAGAATGCATGTATGCAGATGTGTAGAAAGGCAATGTAAGGCTGATTAATTCCAATAGTGACTATTATTAGTCCGAGCTGACTGGAAGTTGAGAATGCGATGATTTTTTTAATATCATTTTGGGTCAGAGCGCATAGAGCAGTGAAAAGTGTTGTGATAGCGCCTAGACATATTGAGGCTGTTTGTAGGGTTACATTGTCTTGCATTAAGGGGTGGAAGCGGATTAGTAGGAAGATGCCTGCAACCACTATAGTGCTAGAATGGAGTAGTGCTGATACCGGTGTTGGGCCTTCTATTGCTGATGGAAGCCACGGATGTAATCCGAATTGTGCAGACTTACCGGTTGCTGCTAGTAGAAGGCCAATTAGAGGAAGTGAGTCTGATTTATCGTATGTAATGAATAATTGTTGTAGTTCTCACGAGTTAGAGTGGCTTATAAACCATGCTATGGAGATAACGAATCCAATGTCTCCGACTCGGTTATATAAAACAGCTTGTAAAGCTGCTGTGTTTGCATCTGTTCGTCCATATCATCATCCAATTAACAGGAAGGATATAATGCCTACTCCTTCTCACCCAATAAAGAGTTGGAATAGGTTATTAGCTGTTACTAGGATTATTATAGTGATAAGGAATGTGAGTAAATATTTAAAGAATTTATCAATGTAAGGGTCTGAGTGTATATACCACAGGGAAAACTCTATAATTGATCATGTTACGAATAGGGCTACTGAGGTAAATAGGATTGAGAAATAATCTAACTTAAAACTTATGTTTAAGTTTAAGGTGTTGATGGAGAGTCAGCTTCAGTTAGAGATTGTTGCCTCATAGCAGTTATGTAAGAGTATTATAGTTGGGACTAAGCTAAATAAGAAGGAAATTGAGACGATTGTTTTAACGTAGCAGGGGTATGGAAGGAGCTTGTGCAGGTTGGTCATGGGTGTGAGAATGGGTACTAGTAGAATTGTTAATGTTAAAATAAATATAGTTAGTGTTAGATTTATTACTTTTATTTGGAGTTGCACCAATTCTTTGATTCCTAAGACCAACGGATTACTTCTATCCTATAAAAGTCGAGGAAGCCGTGCTTTTACTCACGGGGTTTAGAATTAGCAGTCCCAATTTTCTTTCTCGGTAAATAAGGAGGCTTAAATTCCTATTATCAGATTCACAATCTAATGTTTTATGTTAAACTATATTTACAGTAAATATTCCCTAAAATTATTTTGGGGTTAAGCATAAGGAGGAATAAAGGGATAAGGTGAAGAGTTATTAGGGCGTTTTCTCGTGTAAATGATGGGGTTATATCTGTAATGTGGTATGTTAGCTTGCCTCGTTGTGTAGAGATTAACATGTATAGGGAGTAGAGAGCAGTGATTAACATGTTTGCTCCTATTAGTAGAATTGTTAGATAGGATCAAGAGAATGATGCCATAATGATTAGTAGCTCTCCTACTAAGTTAATGGTTGGGGGAAGAGCTAAGTTTGCTAGGCTTGATAGTATTCATCATGTTGCCATGAGCGGGAGAATTGTTTGTGTTCCTCGTATTAGTGTTATTGTTCGGCTATGCACTCGTTCGTAATTTGAGTTTGCTAGACAAAATAATACTGATGAAGTAAGACCGTGGGCGATTATAAGAGCAGTAGCTCCTATATAACTTCATGGTGTCTGAATTATAATAGCTACAATTACCAGGGCTATGTGACTTACAGATGAGTAAGCGATAAGGGATTTTAGATCCGTTTGACGTATGCAGATTGAGCTGGTTATAATTATTCCTCATAATGAGAGTATAATGAATGGGTATGCCATGTAACTTGTTAGGGGGGCAATAAGGGGTGTAATTCGTATCATTCCGTATCCTCCGAGTTTTAGAAGGATTGCTGCTAGTACTATTGATCCGGCAATGGGGGCCTCTACGTGGGCTTTGGGTAATCATAGGTGAAGGCCGTATAATGGTATTTTTACTATGAAAGCTATAATGCATGCTAGTCAGAGTAGGTTATTAGATCAGTTAGTTGTTATGGGAGAAATGTAGTAGTTGAATAGTAAGAAATTTAAGGATCCTAGTGTGTTTTGTAAGTATACTAGTGCTACTAGCAAGGGTAGGGACCCTACTAATGTGTAGAATAGGAAGTATGTCCCTGCTTTTATTCGTTCTGTTTGGTTCCCCCATCGTGTAATGATTATTAGTGTGGGGATTAGGGTGGCTTCAAATAAAATGTAAAATATGATTATTTCTGTGGCTGAGAATGTTATGATTAATAGGGCTTGGAGGAGGATTAATAGAGAGATGAATGTTTTTTTTCGATGTATTGGTTCATTTTTTAGGTGATGTTGGCTAGCAATAATTATTAAGGGTAGTAGTCATACTGTTAGAATAAGTAGTGGGGATGATAGGGAGTCTGAGGTGAAATTTACTGAGTAGGTTTGGTCGTTGTTGTTGGGCTTGTACAGTGTGATCAGGGCAATTAAGGTAATTAATAGGCTGTGTGTTGTAGTGTTTGTTCAGATTATTTGTTTTTTGGACAATCAGACTAGGGGAATTAGTATGAAGGTGGGGATAATGATTTTTAGCATTGTAATAAGTTAAGGTTTTGTACGTAATCTAGACCATATGTGTTTGATACTATGACTAGTAGAGCTAATCCTACGGCTGCCTCGCAAGCAGCGAATACGAGTAGCATGAGGGGCACAGTGAATGATAAGGTATAGTGGGAGTTAAGGATGACTACGGTTCCTATAATGAATATAGATAGTATTATTCCCTCTAAGCAGAGTAGCGATGATATTATGTGGGAGCGATAAATTATTATTCCTAAGAAAGCGGAGAGGTAAGCTACTATGATGTTCAAGCAGATTGAAGACATCTTGGTAATTATGAAAGGGGACATAATCTAATGAGTCGAAATCATTTGTTTTATATTAAACTAATTACCATATTCTACTCATTCAAGACCTTTTTGGAGTCACTCGTAGGCTAAACCTAAAGCTAGGATCGCGATGAGAGCTAGTGATATGATTATAGTAAGGTTAAGGTTAGTAGCTTGTGATGCTCATGGGAGGGGGAGTAAAAGGGCAATTTCTAGGTCAAATAGTAGAAAGGTAATAGCGATTAGGAAAAATTTTAAAGAGAATGGAAGACGTGCTGATTCTATGGGGTCAAAGCCACATTCGTAGGGGCTAGTTTTTTCTGTATAGATGTTAAGTTGGGGTAGTCAGAATGCTACTATTATGAGGATGGTAGCTAGAGTGAGGTTTATAAATAGGGAGATTAGTGTATTTATTATTTCCTTCTAGTCTTGTTCTAGAACTTGCTGATTGGAAGTCAGCTGTACTAATTATACTAAGAAAATATGAGCCTCATCAATAAATTGACACGTAGAGGAATAATCATACTACGTCGACGAAATGTCAATATCATGCAGCTGCTTCAAATCCAAAATGGTGTTTGGATGTAAAGTGATAAAATAATTGTCGTAATAAGCATACCGTGAGGAATGTTGAGCCAATAATGACATGGAGGCCGTGGAATCCTGTGGCTACAAAGAAGGTTGATCCATAAACCCCATCTGAAATGGTAAATGATGTTTCAAAGTACTCTGAGGCTTGAAGAAGTGTAAAGTAGATCCCTAAGGCAATTGTGATAGATAAACCTTGGATTATTTGTTTTCGATTACCTTCTATTAGACTGTGGTGCGCTCAAGTAATTGAAACCCCTGATGCTAAGAGTACTGAGGTGTTTAGTAATGGCACCTCTATGGGGTTTAGCGGTTTAATACCTGTAGGGGGCCAACATCCGCCTAGTTCAGGTGTTGGCGCTAAGCTAGAGTGATAAAAAGCTCAGAAAAATCCTGAAAAAAAGAAAACTTCTGAAATAATAAATAGCACTATTCCATAGCGTAATCCTTTTTGGACGATTGGTGTATGGTGCCCTTGAAATGTCCCTTCTCGTACGATATCGCGTCATCATTGGTATATGGTTAAGGTATTTGTTAGAAGCCCCAACGATAGAAGTAATTTTGAGTTAAAGTGAAATCATATAATTAGTCCGGAGGTAAGAAGAAGGGCGGATAGAGCTCCTGTTAGTGGCCATGGGCTTGGGTTTACTATGTGATAAGCATGGGTTTGGTGGGTCATTATGTATTATCGTGTAAGTAAAGGCTAACTAGGAGAGTAAATACATAAGCTTGAATTATTGCTACGGCTAATTCAAGGATAGTTAGAAGGATTAGAATGATAAATGTGATGAAAGCTGTTGGGGCGCTGATAGTCAATAAGACCAGGGTTGCTCCGCCGATTAGGTGTATGAGAAGATGACCAGCAGTGATATTGGCAGTTAAACGAACTGCAAGGGCTATGGGTTGAATAAATAGGCTAATTGTTTCGATAATAATGAGTATAGGGATTAAGGGAATAGGGGTGCCTTGGGGTAAGAAGTGAGCTAAGGAAGATTTGGTTTTGTGGCGAAAGCCTAGGATTACTGTGCCTGCTCACAATGGGATAGCCATACCAAGATTTATTGATAGTTGTGTTGTTGGAGTAAATGAATGTGGGAGAAGGCCAAGTAAATTTGTAGAGCCAATAAATATGATAAGGGAGATCAGTATAAGTGATCAAGCTCGTCCTTTTTCATTGTGTATCATTATTAGTTGTTTTAATACCAGTTGGATAAGTCAATGCTGGAATGAGATCAAACGGTTATTGATTAGTCGATGAGGTGAAGGAAATAAAATGTTAGGCATTAGGATAATGATAATAACGATAGGCAGGCCTATTATACTTGGTGTGATAAAAGAGGCGAATAAATTTTCGTTCACTTGTTTTCTCAAGGTAGGAAATGCTTTAGATGCCCGAAATGTTTGGTTTTGGGTGCGGGTGTATATGTGTGATTAGAGATTTTTAGTTGGAAGAATATGTAAAGTGAGAAGATTATTGATAAAATAGTAATGAATCAAGTGGAAGTATCTAGTTGTGGCATACCATTATGGAGGGTCGCCCCCTCAAGTTTTTAACTTAAAAGGTTAATGCTCATATAGCTTCATAATGATCTATAGCATTGATGATGATCAATTTTCGAATGTTTTTAGCGGAACTATTTCTAGTACAATGGGTATAAAACTGTGGTTAGAGCCGCAAATTTCTGAGCATTGGCCATAAAATAAACCTGGGCGTGTTGATGTTAAGGTTGCTTGATTCAGACGACCTGGGATAGCGTCTGTTTTTAGTCCTAATGATGGCACTGCTCAAGAGTGAAGTACATCTTCAGATGAGATAAGTATACGAATGGGAATTTCCATTGGAAGTACTACTCGATTGTCCACTTCTAGTAGTCGTAGATCACCCGGCTTCAAATCCGATGTAGGTACTATGTATGAGTCAAAATTTAATTCTTCATAATCAGTGTACTCGTAACTTCAGTACCACTGGTGGCCTATAGTCTTAACTGTAAGTAGAGGGTTGTTAATCTCGTCTATTATATATAAGATTCGTAATGATGGAAGGGCAATCAGGATTAGGATGACTGCCGGCAAGATAGTCCATACGGTCTCTACTTCTTGTGCGTCTATTGTGCTAGTGTGAGTTAACTTGGTAGTTAATATAAGCGAGATAAGATATAGCACTAGTGAGCTGATTAAAAATACGATTATTAGCGTATGGTCATGAAAGTGGAGAAGTTCTTCTATAATAGGAGAAGTAGCATCTTGAAATCCTATTTGGTGGGGGTAGGCCATAAAGATATATTGGTCGTTGGCCAATGATTTAACTTTGACAAAGTTATGTAATAATTTTACTAATATCTCGCTGTAAAGAAAGTCATAAGGGTTATGGAGCTGGCTTGAAACTAGTTTTTGGGGGTTCGACTCCTTCCTTTCTTGTTGTAGCTTAGGCTTTTACATATGCAGGTTCTTCAAATGTATGGTAAGGGGGAGGGCAGCCGTGAAGTCATTCTAGATTAGTAGATGTTATGTCTACGGTTTGAATTTCTCGTTTTGAGGCGAAGGCTTCTCAGATTATGAAGATTATTACTATTACTGCTGTTAGGGAGATAAATGAGCCTATTGATGACACAGTATTTCATAAGGTATATGCGTCTGGATAGTCTGAGTATCGTCGTGGCATACCAGATAGACCTAGGAAGTGCTGAGGGAAGAAAGTCATGTTTACTCCTACGAATATAACAGTGAAGTGAATTTTTGCTCAGGTTTCGTTAAGTATGTAACCTGAGAATAGGGGAAATCAGTGTGCGAATCCACCTATAATAGCGAACACAGCTCCTATAGATAGGACGTAATGAAAATGGGCTACTACATAATATGTGTCGTGTAACACAATATCTAGTGAAGAGTTAGCTAGAACGATGCCTGTTAGGCCTCCTACGGTGAATAAGAAAATAAAGCCCAAAGCTCATAATATAGCGGGCGATCATTTAATATTTCCTCCATGCAGAGTAGCGAGTCAGCTAAAGACTTTGACTCCTGTTGGAATAGCAATAATTATTGTGGCTGATGTGAAGTATGCTCGTGTGTCTACGTCTATACCTACAGTGAATATATGATGAGCTCATACAATGAATCCAAGGAAACCAATTGATATTATGGCTCATACTATACCTATATACCCGAATGGTTCTTTTTTACCAGAGTAGTAGGTAACGATGTGGGAAATCATTCCAAATCCAGGCAGGATGAGAATGTAAACCTCTGGGTGACCAAAGAATCAGAATAAATGTTGATAAAGGATGGGGTCCCCTCCTCCGGCTGGGTCGAAGAAGGTGGTATTGAGGTTTCGGTCTGTTAATAATATTGTAATTCCAGCAGCGAGTACAGGAAGTGCTAGGAGCAGGAGAACTGCTGTAATTAATACTGATCATACGAATAAAGGGGTTTGGTATTGGGACATTGCTGGTGGTTTCATATTGATAATAGTTGTAATAAAATTGATGGCCCCAAGAATGGATGATACACCAGCCAGGTGTAGTGAGAAAATTGTTAGGTCTACAGAAGCACCTGCGTGCGCTAGGTTTCCTGCCAGGGGAGGGTAAACTGTTCATCCAGTCCCTGCCCCCGCTTCTACTATAGATGATGCCAGAAGGAGCAGAAATGATGGTGGAAGAAGTCAGAAGCTTATGTTATTTATTCGTGGAAAGGCCATATCTGGAGCACCAATTATTAATGGAACTAACCAGTTTCCAAAACCTCCAATTATAATAGGTATTACTATGAAGAAAATTATAACGAAAGCATGGGCGGTTACAATGACGTTATAAATTTGGTCATCCCCCAGTAAAGTCCCAGGTTGGCCCAGCTCTGCTCGAATTAGTAAGCTTAGGGCAGTTCCCACTATCCCAGCTCATGCACCAAATAAGAGGTATAGTGTGCCGATGTCTTTGTGATTTGTTGAGAATAGTCAACGGTTAATGAACATAGGTAGGTAAAATGGCTGAGTGCAGGCATTAGACTGTAAATCTAACTACAGGGGTTTAGGCCCCCTTTTTACCAAAGCCCTGAGGTGACTATTCATATTGAATTGCAAATTCAAAGGAGCAGCTTCAATCCTGCCGGGGCTTCTCCCGCCTCCTTTATTCTTCTAAGGCGGGAGAAGTAGATTGAAGCCAGTTGATTAGGGTGTTTAGCTGTTAACTAAAATTTCGTGGGGTTGGAGCCCACCATTCTAGAAAGGGCTTAGCTTAATTAAAGCGTCTGGTTTGCGTCTAGTTGATGTGAGAATATAATCTTGCAGTCCTTATTGCAGGAAATAAGCATTAGACGTGCTTACTTAGAGCTTTGAAGGCTCTTGGTCTGATTAACCTAATTTCCTTTCTTAAGATAGAAATTAATGGTGTGAGGGGAAGAAGCAGAGTGGATAAGGTAGTGAGAACAGGTAATATAATTATTTTCTTTTTGTTTTGTAATTGTCATTTTATCTTTATGTTGTTGGTTGAGGGGAATAAGGTTAGGGATGTTGAGTAAGCTAGTCGTAAGTAGAAGTATAGGTTAAGGAGGGCGGTTATAGATAGGAGTGTTGGTAGAATAATACTGTTATTTTTTATTAGTTCTGTAATGATTACTCATTTAGGCATAAATCCTGTGAGTGGGGGAAGCCCCCCGAGTGATAGTAATGTGGTTAACATAATTAAGGTGATTGTTGGGGCGAGGTTTCATGTGAGTGATAATGATAGTGTGGTGGTATTGGCATTTATTATTAGGAGGGAGAATATAGTGAGGGTTATAATGATGTAAATGATTAGGTTTAAGACCATAACTGATGGGTTATAGATTAAGATAGCTGCTATTCAGCCTATATGGGCGATTGACGAGTAGGCTATGATTTTTCGTAGCTGGGTTTGGTTTAGACCTCCTCAGCCCCCTATCAATACTGATAGGATAGCTGATAGGAGGATTAAGGTTTGGTCAATTATTGTGGAGATTTGGAATATGATGGACATGGGTGCAATTTTTTGTCATGTTAGCAGGATCATGCCTGATGGAAGCGATACTCCTTGGGTTACTTCAGGCACTCAAAAGTGAAATGGTGCTAAACCTAGTTTTATTATTAGTGAGAGTATTAGTGCTAAAGAGATTATTTTGTCTTGTAGTCGTATTATGGTTCATTGTCCTGTGGAAATTGCTGTTATAATGATAGCTATCATTATGATTATGGATGCGGTAGCTTGGATGAGGAAATATTTTGTTGCAGCTTCTGTGGATCGTGGGTTTTTATTGTTTATAAGGATGGGGATGATGGCAAATATGCTTATTTCTAAGCCGATTCATATTAATAATCAATGTGAGCTGATTAAGGTGATTATTGTTCCTGAGAACAGGGTTAGGTAAATAATGCCAGTAGTAGCTGGATTGATTAGTACGGGAAGGGTGTGAACCAACATTTTCGGGGTATGGGCCCGATAGCTTATTTAGCTGACCTTACTGATAGAATATAGTGTATTAGGTAGCACAGAGAATTTTGAGTTCTTTAGTATAGGTTCGAGCCCTATAATTCTAGAAATAAGAGGATTTAAACCTCTATTTTTCACTCCATCAAAGTGACTCTTTTGTCAGACATATTTCTGACATGTTTTTAAGGTGTTTGGGGAGGGATAGCTGATAATAGGATTGGCATAGAGATGTGTCATATACATATGGCGAGGGTTAAGGGAAGGAAATTTTTTCATAATAGGTGTATAAGTTGATCGTATCGAAAGCGTGGATAAGATGCTCGAATCCATAGGAATATTGCAGTTAATAGTAGGGTTTTAATTATGAAGCTTACAGTAAAGGTTTGTGGTAAGGTTAAAGCTGATATTGAGTTTAGGAAGATAATGGTTGTTAGAGCATTTATTATGATGATGTTGGTATACTCAGCTATGAAGAATAGGGCAAATGGGCCGGCGGCATACTCAACGTTGAATCCTGAGACTAGTTCTGATTCTCCCTCGGTTAAATCAAATGGAGCTCGGTTGGTTTCCGCTAAAGTTGAAATGAATCACATTATTGCTAATGGTCATGTCGGGAGGAGAAGTCATATTTTTTCTTGGGTTGTTATTAGTGTTGATAGTGTAAATGACCCGTTAAGCAGTAGTACTGATAGGAGGATAATGGCTAATGTAACTTCGTATGAGATAGTTTGGGCTACTGCCCGTAATGCTCCGAATAATGCATATTTAGAATTGGATGCTCATCCTGACCATAGAATAGAGTATACGGCTAAGCTTGATGTTGCTAAGATAAATAGTATACCTATATTTATATTAATTAAGGGGAGTGGTATTGGCAGGGGAATTCATATAGTAAATGCGAGGGCTAGGGCTAGTGAGGGGGCAATAATAAATAGGGATACAGATGAAGTTGATGGCCGTAGTGGTTCTTTAATGAATAGTTTTAGTGCGTCTGCAATGGGTTGTAGGATACCATATGGTCCTACAATGTTAGGGCCTTTACGTAATTGTATATAACCTAATATTTTTCGTTCTACTAGCGTTAAGAATGCTATTGCTAGTAGGACTGGGAGGATTAAGAGGAGAAAGTTAATTATAAACATGGTGTTAAGGAGAGGAGTTGAACCTCTGGACCTAAAGTTTTAAGTTTTATGCATTTACCGGGCTCTGCCACCTTAACAAACCCTTTTCTCGGGCAGGGTTTTTAAGCAGCTATAAGATTAATATTAAATCATCTTTTAACTGCTAAGGCGCTGAGGGGCAGTTGGCCTTGCTTCTCTTGTCCTTTCGTACTGGGAGAAGATTAAGAATAGATAGAAACCGACCTGGATTACTCCGGTCTGAACTCAGATCACGTAGGACTTTAATCGTTGAACAAACGAACCTTTAATAGCGGCTGCACCATTGGGAAGTCCTGATCCAACATCGAGGTCGTAAACCCTATTGTCGATAAGAACTCTAGAATAGGATTGCGCTGTTATCCCTAGGGTAACTTGGTTCGTTGATCAGTTTGTACTGGGTCAATTGATGATTTTTGACTTTGACTTGTAGTGTCTAGGTTAAAATCATTCGGAGGTTTTTTTGTTCTCCGAGGTCACCCCAACCAAAATTATTTACATAGTACTAGTGTTTTGTAACCCTTAGGAAAGTTAAGTGTTTTAGTATATGTAAATTAATTAAAGCTCCATAGGGTCTTCTCGTCTTATTTTTTTATTCCCGCCTCTTCACGGGAAGGTCAATTTCACTGACTGGAGACAGGAGACAGTTAAATCCTCGTCTAGCCGTTCATACTAGTCCCCATTTAAGGAACAAGTGATTATGCTACCTTTGCACGGTCAGAATACCGCGGCCGTTGAACTGGTTTGTCACTGGGCAGGCAGTGCCTCTAATACTTGTAATGCTAGAGGTGATGTTTTTGGTAAACAGGCGGGATTTATAATTGCCGAGTTCCTTCTGTTTCTTTTAGTCTTTCCTTATTGCACCCCTGTGTCGGATTAACAATGGTCGTGATAAAGGTACTAATTTGTTAATTTGCTTTATCAAGTTGTTAACTATCAGTGAGTATTCGGTCTGATATAAGTTCGTGCACGGAGAATTTTTTTCTTGTTACTAATACTAACATTATTGCTTCTATGTTTTTATAGAATAGTCCAATGGAGGAGTAGGAGTTGATTTTTTATTCGCGGGATTAGTTATGCGAAGTTTTTGTTGAGCTTGAACGCTTTCTTAATTGATGGCTGCTTTTAGGCCAACTATGATGTTTTGATAAATTTACTCTCTACATAAGGTTGTATCCTTTGCTCTAAAGAGCTGTCCCTCTTTAGATTAACTTGTAAGTAACCATTGAAAGTTGAGGTTTTTTAGGGTGGACTTACAGTTGAACTAAAATTCTTGCTTGGACAACCAGCTATCACCAAGCTCGGTTGGCTTTTCACCTCTACTTTCAGATCTTCCCACTATTTTGCCACATAGACGGGTTGGCTCAATTTAGCTGTCTAAAAGTAGCTCGTTTGGTTTCGGGGGCCTTTGCTTAAATTCTTTTTGCAAAGGGAGTTCTAGTTAGCTCATGATGCAAAAGGTAGTAGTATTAATCTATGCTATTTTATACTTTTAATGGCTCTTTCATCTTTCCCTTGCGGTACTTTCTCTATAGCGCCTAATAAAATTTCTATCGCCTATACTTTAGTGGTGTAAATGTTTTATTTTAACATGTGAAAATAGTTTTGCTAGTAGTGTGTTTGGGCTAGAATTGGTTCAAAGTGGCCAGAATTACCTGAAGTCTTCTGGGTGTAAGCCAGATGCTTTATTTAAGCTACACTTTGTTTATCCAAGCACACTTTCCAGTATGCTTACCTTGTTACGACTTGTCTCCTCTAGTACTTGTCCGGTTGTATTAGGTATAAAGTAGTGGTTAGGTATTTGAGGAGGGTGACGGGCGGTGTGTACGTGCTTCATGGCCTTATTCAATTAAGCGCTCTACTCTTAATTTACTACTAAATCCTCCTTGGATCTTTAATTTTCATAAAGATTGTCGTACATATTCTTGATTAGAAAATGTAGCCCATTTCTTCCCACTCCATGGGCTACACCTTGACCTAACGTATTTACGTGTATACTTGCGCTTACTTTTTTTCCTTGTTAGGGTTTGCTGGAGATGGCGGTATATAAGCTGGATTAGCAAGGAGTGGTAAGGTTTATCGGGGATTATCGATTATAGAACAGGCTCCTCTAGATGGTTGTGAAGCACCGCCAAGTCCTTTGAGTTTTAAGCTGTTGCTAGTAGTTCTCTGGCGAATAATTTTGTTATGAATTTTTTATGTTTACGCCTAAGCATAGTGGGGTATCTAATCCCAGTTTGAGTCTTAGGTATCGTGTATTCAGAATTATTGAGATTGCTTTCGCATATTGGCTTTGTATCAATCTGAAGTTTTTTACGACCTAGATAGAACTTAATCTCATTAATTTTTATTTCTAAAACACGCTTTACGCCGATTCTCCATTAATTTGAGTCAATCGTATGACCGCGGTGGCTGGCACGAAATTTACCAACTCTACATTAGCATAACTAAGTCAAACTTTCGTTTATTGCTTAATTTTTATCACTGCTGTATTTCCGTGGGGATGTGGCTAAGCAAGGTGTAGTGAGCTACTCATAAGTGTGCTTGATACCTACTCCTTTTAATCCAGTATGGGATTCAAAGGGTATTCTCACCGGTAAGGGGACCCTCGCATGTGTAATTTTGCTAGTAATTAATGGAAAGGCTAGGACCAAACCTTTATGTCTATGGAGTTTAGGGCTAACTCATCTAGGCATTTTCAGTGCCTTACTTTGTTTTAAGCTACATGGAC